AATGTAAAAACACTTTTTTGTGCAACTTAGCCCATTCTTATCTCAATTAGAAGGTATTAGATGGAGCTACTTAATGTTTTACTTTTCCATATATTCTATTTTATTCTATTTTAATATATATTAAAAATAGAAATAAATTTTTGAATTTCTATTATTTTATTCATTTTTGATTTTGAAATATTTAATTCATAAATATTTATCAATTCTAAAATAATTTAGTATTCGAATTCCATTTTTTTATATTCTAAAAAAAATTCTATATTTAGAATAGTAATTTATTTGTTTTAATAAGAAAAAAAAGATTCTGTACTGTATCCGTGTATTCTTTATTCCTACGAAACAAACTAGAACGATCTGAGAAGGGATATAATGAAATAAAATTCTTTGATTGGTTCTTCGCAAAAGAATGATTTCATTTTATTTACCTAATGGACCAAGATTAATTCTAACAAATAAAAAAATTCGAAAGAATAAAAGTTTTTATTCTTTTATTCGAAACGCCCCGTGATCCTCAACCAATTTTGTGCTTCAATATAATTCTCGGGAGTAAGCGTTATCGCCTGTTTCCAATACTCAGCGGCTTGATCGAACCAAGCCTCGGCAATTTCAGAATCTCCCTGTTGAATGGCCTGTTCTCCCCGGTCGGAATAGGTGGGTCAATTCCTTTCCTTAGAACCGTACTTGAGAGTTTCCTACCTCATACGGCTCCGCAGTCAATTCTTTTGGTGTCCTTTTTTTACCTATCAAATCAAAGGGAAAAGGGGAATGAGATTTCTTATAGATCTATCCCTCGGGGTAACCAAAAGAGGTTAATCGCATGAGTTTCAAACTTTCATTTTGATTTAGAATCAGTTTTATCTTTTCTCCCACCTGCGGAAGAATAAAGCATACATAGGTATTTACTCCTATAGTAAGTATTTTCTGCAAGGTAACTATCTCGGTTTCATATCGAAATTTTTTTCATATCTAAACTTATATAGAATCTTTGAAAAAGGCTTTCCATAAGTAAGAAAGAAAAGACTTACTATCTTTGGGATCTGATCCTACACCGCCGCTCAATACCTTAGTGGATCGACTCTATTACATAAGTTAATTCCCAACTTCTATCTATCTTATATATAGGTATAAGTAAGCAGTTCTTAATGTATTGGCCCAAAACCTAGATCTTTACGGTGCTTCCTCTCTATCAATTCTCGATTTTTTTTATCCATAGACATTGAAAAAAGGTATCTAGGCATATCTCATTTCTTCATATTTTGACTTCTATGAAGTTTCTTTCTTTGCTACAGCTCATAAAAATCGTCGTTTTGGACGATGCAGATGTAGCGAGCCTTTTTTTTTAGTATTTACTAGCAGATTTGGTCTTCCTTTTTCTTTCTATAGTGGAGATAGTCGCACGTAATGACAGATCACTGCCATATTATTAAAAGCTTGGGGTAAGAATGGGTTTCGTTCGAGTGCCCTAAAATAATATTCTAAAGCTTTTGTATGTTCTCCATTACTTGTGTGGATAAGGCCTATATTATAGAGTATATAACTTCGATCGTAGGGATCGATTTCTAGTCGCATAGCTTCATAATAATTCTGTAAAGCTTCCGCATAATTTCCTTCGGATTGAGCTGACATCCGTTACGGTCGTCATTCGATTCAAAGAATCTCCGTTCCAGAACCGTACGTGAAATTTTCATCTCATACGGCTCCTCCTTTAATATGCATAATGAGAATAAGAAATAAATGGAATCAAAAAGGGGTGCAATATTTTCATTATGGACTGAGCGGGGCTAGTGTTTTTACAAAAAATCTCTAGCCAACCTTCTTGCGAAAGAGCTTTTACTAACATCAAAGGTCTTGATACTAAATAGAAAGGATAACTCCAGCAATTCCTTTGTCCTCAACGCCTCCTAATTTCCAGGAAATAGTCACTTCAACAGTCTTCGATGGTTATATGGGTAACCAAAGTACGAACGAGATGGATATTTGTTGTCCCAACCATTTTTTTTAGTCCCAATCCAGATACGAAAAGGGAGTAGGTAGGTAATTTTTTACAAAGCTTTTGTGTTGTCGATTGCTAGGTGTAGTGCTTCTTCCCCTATGCCGCCTATTTAGACTATATTACTAGGAAGTAGGATTGACCTGTAATACAGAACACATAGGTGTAACCTTTCGCTCAATACTAAAATCGATAACTGAAGCATAGTATTTGAGGCTGCATCAATCGAGGATACACGACAGAAGGAATTGTTCTATTTCTAAACTTCACCTTCAACAAGCGTAGGTTTATTTCACAATAAATAATATAGAATAAGAATATTTTTTCTTTCTATCTCGAATCGTGTGCCTTTCTCGTAAAACTAGAAGCAGTAAATTTGAATAAAAAAAAAGAATCAAATCACACCATCTCTGTAATAAGTAAATGCCTCTTTTTCTCCTGAAGTTGTCGGAATTATTCGTAATAAGATATTGGCCACAATTGAAAAGGTCTTATCAATAAAATTTCCATTTATCCGCGATCTAGGCATAGGTATCAATCCATTCTATAATTCTTCTTATTACCTTTTGGGGGAAAATGATTCCACAAACAAAGGATTTGTACAGTACGAAATAACATAAAAACAGATTCATTTCCAAACAAAATTGATTTAATGAACCTTCTCCTACTACTTATATTTTTTTTTATTCCAATTATTCCAAATACTCAAATTGCTCCTTTTAAAAAATCAATAACAAGAATCAATAAGAAATATTCTATTCTAGTTGAATCCTATTCAAATTCATACAAAACAAATGTAGTAGTATAGGAACTATTCCAATTTCATCGAAGCGGAAGAATCAAGGAATTTTTCGATTAGGTCAAAAATCGTTTTGATTGAATTATTATCTAAAGAGTAAAGGAAAAAGAATCAAATAATCATTCTATGATGGAAATCAATAGAATAACTGTTTATTTTTGTTGTGTCCATAGCGAGTATACACTATACAATCAAATAGAAATATCCCCGGGATGATTCATGAATTTGTAATAGATCGATGAGATAAAGGATTTGTTAGCGAGAACTTTAAAACTAGAAAGGAATTTTCGAATTTTTATGGAATTTTAGTCGAAATCGAAATAGAATCATGGGTGAAGAGTATCCATTAATCATACATGGTCTAAAAAACATAAACCCATCAATCAGTTGATTCGTTCAAATTCATTGATTTAATCTGGTCTATTTGGGCTGGGCATCCCTATCGAAACAAAAATCGAAAGTATTCATATAAATATGAATCTAGTAATTTCTCGCTATTTCTTCGGTTTCTGAGTCATAATCATTGTGTAGGAGAGATGGCCGAGTGGTTCAAGGCGTAGCATTGGAACTGCTATGTAGGCTTTTGTTTACCGAGGGTTCGAATCCCTCTCTTTCCGTACTTTCGCCTAATTCGCCAACATTCCTAATTGTAACAAATCAACCAACAAGAAATACCATTAAATTAAGTAGTATAACATAACAGTTAGGTCCTTCTTTTATTTTGATTTATATATATATATTTGATTTTTCATTGCTGCGGTACGTAAAATACTGGAAAGTAAAGTACGGGCAAGGAATGAAAATCTTTCTGCCGATCCATGATACATGAATAGGAAAAATACAGGGCGGGGTAGGATATATGAGTCGGAGAAAATCCGGATCAAACCCCTGACTTTAAACCTTAAGTCAATTTACTTTGGCAAAAGAAAGGGGCCAAATTATCCGAACTCTTTGCTTTGTATTTTATTTAGGGTTAAGTCTGACGGGAATAATATTCTACCACTAGCAATTCATTTATTTTGAAACCGACCCACTTACTATCTATTATTTGATTGACTAATCCTTTATATGGGAATGGGTGAAGGGTCAAATGTTTGGGCAATTCCTCACGGGGAGATGAATCAAGATAATTTTGAATTAGAGTTCTGGATTTTTGTTCATCCCTTGCCATAATAGTATCTTGGGGTTTGCAACGATAACTTGGTATATCTACTATACGACCATTAACTAAAATATGTCTATGGTTAACTAATTGGCGGGCTGCCGGAATAGTCGGAGCCATACCCAATCGAAAAAGGATGTTATCCAAACGCATTTCAAGTAATTGTAGTAAAACCTGACCTGTTGACCCTTTGGCTTTTCTGGCGATACGCACGTATTTAAGTAATTGTCGTTCTGTAATACCATAATGAAAACGCAATTTTTGTTTTTCTTCTAGACGAGTACGATATTGAGATCTTTTCCTGTAACGTGATTGGTTTCTAAGATGAGTTCTGGCTATGGGCCTTTTATTAGTTAATCCAGGCAAATCCCCTAGACGGCGTATTTTTTTGAAACGAGGCCCTCGGTAACGGGACATAAAGACTCCTTTCTTTTTTCTTCATTTATTTTCTTTTTTTATATTTCATTTTACAAAAGAAATCGAAATTAAAACTGAACTAAATAATAAATGAAGCGAAATCCCCTGAAGTACAATAAATAAGAAATAATGAAATGAATTATTATTGTATAAATATCGTATACGAATCCATTTTTCAATTAGATATTGAATTTTGTATTTGAATTTTTCAATATGTAAGTAAACTAAAAGGAAAAGAAAGAGTCTTTTTCCTGATTTGGTGTGCCGAGATTTAACCCTTTCTTTTCCTTTTATTCAAGGAAAGGGGACCTTATTGTTTGTTCTTTGATTTAAAAATTTTATTCATCATGTAAAAAAAATCGAACAAATACAAAAAAAAAATAGAGAAAAGCCGGCTATCGGAATCGAACCGATGACCATCGCATTACAAATGCGATGCTCTAACCTCTGAGCTAAGCGGGCTCACAGAAATTCTACATACATAGGAATTCGATAAACTAGATCTTAGTTTAGGCTTAGCTATTAACTATTCATTTTTATTCTTTTATAATAAAGAAAAAATTCTAATTCTAAGAATTTAGAATCGATAAAGCTGAAATCCTGATCATAATAACATAATAAGATAGAAGATATTCTTCTGCTTTCATTCAGAGACTAAGATGAAAAACAAAGAATCGAACCTTTGAGTATTAAAAATTGCATGGGAAATTGAAAGGATAAGAGGATATATATGGTATCCTCCATATTGAATTGCAGCTACAGAAATGATAGAATCATTTCTAATTAGACCAAATCAAAAATCAAATATAGGCTTTCGATAGAGATGAAAGAAGTTAGACAAAAAAAAATAAAAAAAAGGAGGAAAGACCTTTCGGTCTAGTAATCGGTATAGTAATCCGTATCAAATCTAATGAATTCGACGGTTCCGACATAAAAGAATAAAAAAGAAAGGGGAAAGACATTCCACTGAGATCCGAATTTGAAAACAAAGAAAGGGGGATATGGCGAAATCGGTAGACGCTACGGACTTAATTGGCTTGAGCCTTAGTATGGAAACCTACTAAGTGAAAACTTTCAAATTCAGAGAAACCCTGGAATTAATAAAAATGGGCAATCCTGAGCCAACTCCTTTTTTTTAAAAAAAAAAAAAAAAAAATAGCAAAAAATAAGGGTTCAGAAAGCAAGAATAAAAGAAAAAAAGGAAAGGTGCAGAGACTCAAAGGAAGTTGTTCTAACAAATCAGGTTGACTGTGCTGTGTTCTTATAAGAATTCTTCCATCAAAACTCCAATAAAAAAAAAGGGTAAAGCATATACGTAGTGAACAATATCAAATGATTAATGACAACCCGAACCCGTACGTAATCCGTATTTATATATATAAATATTTATATTATCTGATAATCTGAATTCTATTTTATATAATATGAATATGAAATATATATTATAAAATAGATAATTCTATCTAAATAAAAATTTTAGAATATGAAATTAAAAAATTTATATGAAAAAATGGAAGAATTTTTGGGTTATGAATCGATTCTAAGTTGAAAAAAGAATCAAATATTCATTTACTCCATAGTCTGATAGATCTTTTGAAGAACTGATTAATTGGACGAGAATGAAGATAGAGTCCCGTTCTACATGTCAATACTGACAACAAAGAAATTTCTAGTAAGAGGAAAATCCGTCGACTTTAAAAATCGTGAGGGTTCAAGTCCCTCTATCCCCAAAAGCTTATTTCACTCCCTAACTAGTTATCCTCTTTTTATTAACAGTTTGAAGGTGGTTATGTTCCTTATTTTTTTTTGTTTTCAATTTCAAAAAGGCTAAAGGCTCCGGACGGAAATTTCCCTTATAAAAAGTCTTGTGATATACGTAAAAATGAATAGAGCAAGGAATAATCATTTGAGTGATTCACAATCAATATCATTACACGTACTAAAACTTAAATAAACTTAGAGACAAAGTCCTTCTTTTTGAAGACCAAAGAAATTGCGGTACCTAGATAAGACTTTGTTATACTTTTCGTCCTTTTAATTGACATAGACCCGAGTTCTCCATTAAAATGAGTAGATGATGCCCCAGAAGGGGGAATGGTCGGGATAGCTCAGCAGGTAGAGCAGAGGACTGAAAATCCTCGTGTCACCAGTTCAAATCTGGTTCCTGGCACGTGATGAAATTTTTTACGAATATCCGAAATTAACCAATAAGGATCGATATACATAAATAGTAGAGATCATCACACATAAGGAAGCTATAAGTTATTTATTTAGTTATCGCGCAATATACCCCATCTATTTTTTAGATAGACGGATAGATAGTTTTTAAAATAAAGAATTTCATTTAGTTAGTTGAAACGATGAAAGAGGCTGACCCTACCCCACTTACGTGGGTAGAGAGACGATGAAAGAGGCTGACCCTACCCCCCTTACGGGGTAGAGAGACGAGAAATTTTTAAAATATATTTTTCGAGATAATATATTTTTTTTTGAAAAAAAAAGTCTCTTTGCTTGGAAGCTATAAGTTTAATTATTATTATTCCTCTCGGGGTAGAGGCCGAGACTAGCTCAGAGCAGGGCTAGTTATTGGTATGTGTGTAACATCACATGCCAATTGGCATGTGTTTAAAAACAACATGCTATTCGGAAGGGCGGACGCGAATGAGGGGGGGCACGCGTAGGGCAGACGCGAATGAATGAGGTGTGACACGCGTCTTTTTTTTTCACTTACCATTTCACACAATTACATATAAATAAATAAATTGGAGGTTTCATATTAATATATTAATGGATCCATTAGATCATATTTTCTAAGAGACGGAATAATGGATCCTTACCATTTCACACAATTACATATAAATAAATAAATTGGAGGTTTCATATTAATATTCGTGGATATGAGACTGTGGATCTATTAGAAAGTATTTAAATTCGAGTCCCCCGTGGTCTTCCCCTTGTTTGTTGGCTTTGGTTGGTTGGTTGGTTGTTGGCTTTGGTTGGTTGGTTGTTGGCTTTGCTTGGTTGGTTGGTTGTTTGTTGGCTTTGCTTTCGAGTCCCCGTTCGGTACGGGGACTCTTCCCCTTCTCCCTTGGAGCAGTACAAAGCTCATGGTGGAGAACTTGAGTTAAAACAAAAATTAATTTTGAGCGGGGCAGGGCACGTAACCGCGTTTAGTTTCATTTGTTTACTACGTGACGTGTCTCGTTTCAAGAGTGATTGACTTCAATCTTATTTCAGTTTTGTTTTCCATTCCACTTAACATAGTTGTATTCGGATCAATACTTTTATTAAAAAAAAAGATTTGGCCGAGTTTATTTCAAATTCAATTAAAGGATTAAGTACTTAGCCTGGAGTCATCCTATTTTCTTTTTATCCAGGGTATCTACTGCTGGGAACTCAAATTTGATTTCCTTCCATACCTCACAAGCAGCAGCTAGTTCAGGACTCCATTTGCTAGCATTGCGAATAATTGTAGCACCTTCGCGAGCAAGATCACGTCCCTCATTACGAGCTTGTACACATGCTTCAAGAGCTACTCGATTCGCTACAGCACCCGGTGCATTCCCCCAAGGGTGTCCTAAAGTTCCTCCACCGAACTGTAGTACGGAATCATCCCCAAAGATCTCGGTTAGAGCGGGCATATGCCAAACGTGAATACCTCCCGAAGCAACGGGCAAAACACCTGGTGTGGAAACCCAAGATTGAGTGAAATAAATACCGCGATTTGCGTCTATTTCAGTATAATCATCACGTAGTAAATCAACAAAACCTAAAGTGATATCTCTTTCCCCTTCAAGTTTACCAACTACGGTACCAGCATGAATATGATCTCCACCAGACAGACGTAACGCTTTGGCTAGTACACGGAAGTGCATACCATGATTCTTCTGTCTATCAATAACTGCGTGCATTGCACGGTGTATGTGAAGAAGTAGACCATTATCTCGGCAATAAAGGGCCAAGCTAGTATTTGCAGTGAATCCACCTGTTAAGTAATCGTGCATTATGATAGGAACACCCAATTCTCTGGCAAATACAGCCCTTTTTATCATTTCTTCGCATGTCCCTGCGGTAGCATTCAAGTAATGCCCTTTTATTTCACCTGTTTCGGCCTGTGCTTTATAAATTGCTTCGGCACAAAATAAGAAACGGTCTCTCCAACGCATAAATGGTTGGGAGTTCACGTTTTCGTCATCTTTGGTAAAATCAAGTCCACCGCGAAGACATTCATAAACTGCTCGACCATAGTTTTTAGCGGATAACCCTAATTTCGGCTTAATGGTGCATCCCAGTAAAGGACGGCCATACTTGTTCAATTTATCTCTCTCAACTTGGATACCGTGAGGCGGACCTTGGAAAGTTTTGACATAGGCCACTGGGATTCTCAAATCCTCCAAACGTAGAGCACGCAGGGCTTTGAACCCAAATACATTCCCCACAATGGAAGTGAACATATTTGTGACAGAACCTTCTTCAAAAAGGTCTAAGGGGTAAGCTACATAACAAATATATTGATTGTCTTCTCCAGGAACGGCATCGATGTGGTAGCACCGTCCTTTGTAACGATCAAGACTGGTAAGTCCGTCGGTCCATACAGTTGTCCACGTACCAGTAGAAGATTCGGCAGCTACTGCGGCTCCTGCTTCTTCTGACGGAACTCCAGGTTGAGGAGTTACTCGGAATGCTGCCAAGATATCGGTATCCTGGGGTTGATATTCAGGAGTATAATAAGTCAATTTGTAATCTTTAACACCTGCTTTAAATCCAACACTTGCTTTAGTTTCTGTTTGTGGTGGCATAAGTCCCTCCCTACAACTAAATTTGATTGAAAATTTTTACAACAAAACAACAAGGTCTACTCGACAAAAATCAGGCCTTAATGAAACCTTTTACAGGAATCTTTCAGAAAATTCTCATATTATCAACTAATCAAAAAGGTTCGTTATTAGACCATGTATTTGATTCGCCAAAGACGTCCGGATTGTATCCTCGTTCATATATATGGTGCAACCCAACCCTTATTTGTTTTTCAAGTTTCCAATTTCTTACCCCCTTTTGAATCGAAAGACCTAAATAATTCGAAATTCACTCTTGACGGCGAGATATTTTTAATATGTATATCCTAGATTGCGGAATTCCATCAGGAAAGGGTAAAATAATAGGCTAGACATAAATCAATAAATATACTAAATAAGAACTTAGTTCCAGTGCGATAGAAATAATGAATCATAAATTCAATTGAAATATTTGAATATAGTTTAGGTTTCTATTTTCGTAGATAATATCGAAAGGATTGTCTATAATGATAGACAAATAAAAGACTTTCTCAAGATTTTTATTCATCCATTTGAGATTTTTTTTTTGAAAATAAGTTGAGTGAACTTGAGAATTCACTCATTGAAATTGAATCGAATAAGTCAAAATAAATGGAATAAGTGAACAATTGAATTGGATTCATTTGGATGGTACCAAAAAAATTGAGTGCTAACTCCTATGTCTTATTTAATTAATCGATCAATCTGCTATCGGACATTGATTTTATTTTGGATTCGATAATTTTCATTTTCGCAAAAAATTTCGACATATTTTACTTTACTATTATTATGAAAGCAAATCCTACTACTTCTAGTCC